CTGACCAAATCCACCTACATTCGGATTACTTGTTAATGGTTGATCAAGCTTGACAAATTCAGCTTCTGAAACAAGAAGTTCTAGTCCTGGAGGTATAATATCAACCTCTTGGTGTCCATCCAATGCATCCACTATGGTTATTTCATATCCCCCCTTTTCTTTACGTATGAGTTTGCTTATTCTACCTCCAGCTGTAGCATTATAGACTGTATTGTTACTCTTACTCCCATCGGGATAAATTTGACCTCTTCCCCTGTTCCCGCCTACATATATAGGATATTTTAAGAAGTGAACGTCTTTTTTAGTCGTGGGGTCGGGGGAAAGGATAGGAAAGGTGATTTCACTATATTTTTGACCAGGAACAGGACCTATCACAAGAATATTTTTTTGAGTGGGGCGATAACTCTGAAAAGACAGATTGCCCATCTTTTCTTTCATCTCGGGAGAAATACGATCGAGGGGAGCTAATTCGAATCCCTCAGGTAGAATAATAACAGCCCCCACATTCAAAGACCCCTTTTTCCCATTAGCAAGAACTTGTTTCAGTTGCATATCATAAGGGATTCTAACAACTGCCTCAAATACAGTATTTGGAAGTACCGCTTGTGGAACCTCAATATCCACGGGCTTATTAGCTAAATGGCAATTCGCACATACAATACGCCCAGTCGCTTCTCGTGGATTTTCATAGCCCTGCTGCGCAAAAATGGGATATGCATATGAAGTGGATGTCTGAGTTATTACATATATCATGATAGATAGCGAAATGGATCGAGTCATCTGTTCCTTTATCCAAGAAACGGTATTTCTATGTTGCATGGTCCAATCATTGGGCACGAAAATTTCTACAATAGATTGGGTAGGTTGCTAGTAAAGTTCCCTATCTCTGATTCTGTTATTGTACTGGAATCATTTTACTGTAATACAGGAGGATTTCCCTAGATAGGTCGAAATCGAAAAAAAGTTAGTAAGATTTTGAGTGGTTTGTTTCTGTAGGAAGTAATAAGCATTCTAATTGGGTTAATATCCGTGTATTATTTTTTAGTCATTCATTGAATGATAAATCACTACAAGTGACGGAGATAGGCTATTTAAATAATGGAAGATCCAATATTTCAAAATTGTATCTATAATGACTGGAAAAGTAGAAACAAGAACCGCTAGAATTTGATCGTTATGATCAAATCCAAAATCTTTATAGACAGAGCCAATCATGAGTTCCCATCCATGGGGCGAGTGGAATCCGATACATAAATCGGTTAATAAAATAATAGAAAAGGCTTTGATTGTGTCACTTAAGTTATAGAGGAATTCCTGAACCCAAAAATTGAGAATGACAAGTTTTTCATTACTCAGAATCGAATAGCCGCTTAGAATAGCGAAACAGATTATATTTGTTGCGAAGTGTAATATGCTATGGATATGATTCTCATTATGCATTTTGACCAATTGTCTCATTTCTTTGTGGATTCCTATACCTATACGAAGCTTTTGTATCTGTGTCTCCGGGTACTCCTTTGTCATTTCGTCCAAAAAGAATAGTTCCTCTAATTCTATGAATTTTTCTAGAACATTCTTTTCGTGAATATTATTCAAGAAAGTTTCGGATTGTTTCGTATTCCACCAATTTGTAACCCAAGATTCCAGACTTTTTTGAACTAAGAGATCGATCCACCAGGGCAAAAAGACTATAGCTGCAAGATATAGGAAGTTAGTGAATGCTTTTTTTTGTGGCATTTTGAATCTGTGAATTGCGAATGAAACCACCCCATTCGTCGAATCTATCGAATCTGCTATTTCTATGAAATATCAGTTCTATAACAAGGTATCGAACCTATACCTAACTCATGAATTTACCCCCCCTTTTTTTTATAATGTTTGTCCTTGAATATAGAAATAGGATAAGGTTCCGCGTCGAAGTGGAATGAAGAAATAAAAAAAGATTGTTTGTTTCCAGATATCTCAATTGGTCAAATTCGAAGCAATTGCATCCTTTCGATGAATGCCCGAAAGAACCACCTCAAGTCATGAATACTATTCGGACTTCGAGACAAAAGAAAACCCTTAGCTTAGATTTGATCTATTATTTCAAAAAGTTTCGCCAGCTATGCTTAGTCTGGAATAGTTGAGGTAAATTTATAAAAAATATAGATGTGATGATGAAATCAAAAACGAGTGGCAAAACCAGAGAAAAATGCTAGTTATAAGTTATAAACGATCCAATCATTTGAGAATACAGGAGCAAAACAAAAGAAGGTAAAAGAAACACCAAGTGACAAAAGAAAAGAGAGGTCATTGAATATGATCCATCAGTTCAGTATGGAATCTATCAATCCAAAATATCGGAACCAAAAAGATGAATTAGGTATTCTAAAATGTTCTGATACATTTGATGAATCTAGACTTATTAGTAGTAGATTCGATTTGTTTTTTGTTTGTTAATAATTAGTATGAAAGAATGGCGTTTATTTCCATACAGATAAAAAAATCATTTTGTTTTTGTGAACTAAAACCACTTTGTTTTCTGGTTGTTCCCTAGAATATACATTTCCCTTTGCTCGAATGAGCATTCTGAACAAGCTTCAGTGACAAAAAAAAAAGAGGATTTCTGAGTGCCTTTTCAAACGCGGAGTTCAGTTCATTTTAAAATACTTCAATCGGTACATGCAAGAAATAGGCCAATTCTGCAGCTTTTTGTTCCATTTCTCTTGGAGTCAAATTCTCCTCACTCTGAGTCAAAGGAACGGAGCCTTGGCCTCTAATTTCCATATAAAGGACACGACGAGGAAAAAGACCTTCTTTAACCTCGATTCTAATCGACTGGACATCTCTCATAAGGAATCGAAGGAGGATACGACGATTTTTTCCAGGAAATCCCCAACGAAAAATAGAAACTATTCCTTCTTTTCTATCGAATCGATCATAACCACTACCTACATTCCACAAAATTGTGCACAACAAATAGGTACTAATGAAAAGACCCGCGATCCCATAGAAAGACATCACGAGCCCTTGGGGGAAAAAAAAGATTTGCTGAGATGGAAATAAGGATATCAGATTCCGACCAAGATAACTAGAAGTTCCAACCAATAAGAATCCTAATGACCCTAAAAGAAGGATACAGGCCCAGCAGAAATTACTTGTTTTTCGAGACCCCGCTATAAGTTTTATCCATATACGTTCTGATCGCCAGTTCATACTAGATCCAGTTTCTTTTTATTGGAATTGAGAGAATAACCCAAATGAATTTTTACTTTCCTTTATTTTGTTCCCAAAGTAACTCTCATCAACTAGCACGATTATTATGTGAACCTTTAGGAGTCATTCATCCAATTGATTAGATAAGATCTAAAAAAAGCATCTGCTTTATCGGATCTCACTATGTATATCTACATACATACATATAGAGACCTTGCGTTTTGGTTTTAGACATGGATCGATTTGAAAATGAAATGAATGCCTTTATCCACAGATCACGGTTCCACACACATACCAAAGAGAAGAGCTCTTATGTATGTGTTTGGAGGAAGCCGTATCTTGTACCATATTCCACAAATCGATATTATGATCAAGTGCGGATCTTGAAAGAAATCGATAGGATTTGCTTCCATCGGATCTAGATAATCTTGTTCTTTTGAAGATGAATAGATAAAGAAGCCATTACAATTGCCGGAACTACTAGGCCCACTAAAGGCACAAAAAGAGAGGGTAAGTTGAAAGTTGTCATAGAAGGAATACCTCGAGTTCACATTTTTACCTGTTAGAACGATATCTTATGTTATGATAAGTATATCTATTATCTATTATAAGTAGATAATTAAGTGCCAGATCAATTGGACCGATTCCCCTTTCAAGAGTGGCCTTAGCCTAATTTATTGGGTGCTTGAATTTGATTCTCCTGAGGAAATCCTCAACCGCTCAGAATCGGAAGAATCAGAAGAACCGGGAGATTGATTTCTACCGAGATCAAGATTCCTTGGATTGAGATGAATATTCCAAGGATTCTGATTGCGGGAGGAACTAGCACGGAGCGGTCGCCGCGGAAGACGCCTATGTTTCCGCGCTGCTTGTTCCTCTATCTTTCGTTTTTTGATCTCTGGAATGGCTTCTTCCAGGATAGCCATTTCTTTTCGTAGCTCATATATATCGGAAAAATAGGGGGGTCCCGATATCATGTTCCTCATCTAACTGGGGATAGATCGGATCATTTTTTATTTCTTCTTGGGTAACCCCCCTGCCCCTCATTTTATCGAATTCCCTCTCGATGCTTTCGCTTCTTGCACTACTCTCACGAATTAGAGTTTTTTTTGCTCTCATTTTTTGTCGAATTAGCGTTTCTTTGAATTCCAGGAACGGTACGGTTTCGCTTGTCCCTTCGATACTATTGGTTCCTTGGGACTCCTATGTCAATGAAGTAATAGCCTCTTCTTTCCGATAGAGTTTCTGGTTTCGACGGCCTTTCCAGCGGACATGATGGCCCAGGAGAAGGTTTCTTAGGCACCGCGGGAGGACGGTTGAAGAAATCCCAAAGTTTTAGCCCGCACCAGACGGACGTAAAAGTGAGTACTGTTGTGAGACTCGCCTCTACGACAAAGTGCCTTAGCAATTGTAACCAGCCAAAGGGGTTTCTTAGGTTTCAGATTCATAGCGCGGAGCTCCTGATATTGATATTTCCTGAGCATTTGCCCAGGATGAAATTCAGGGATGATTAAAAATATTATGTAGCTAGAAAATCACACAAAACAAATGGATATACTAACTCTAGTGAAAAGCCACTAAATGCAAAGATCGGGCGTCGCTAGAATAGGATCAATGATTGGGTATAGTGAACTACGATAGTGTAGTAGTTCTATCTTCACCCTCCCATTTTGGGAGAAAGGTGCGGAGACAGAATTTATACTATAATAGCCCATTTATACAGAAGGGTCAAGGGACCCCCTAGGATCCTGAAATCAATAAAAACATGAAAGCATATTTTGATCCTTACTAACTTGATCGTGTTGCCCCTGGCAACAAACAGGTATGAACCATTTCACGCAGTATGTGCCCGGATAATCAAAAGTATCGATAGTTAGCTCTCGTACGACTTAGAATCCTTTTGGAAGAGAAGCTCCGTGATTCAGCTTGGGTTCATGATAGCGCATATTAAGGGAGCAATGCCAACTGGGGGAACCGATAGCTTGGATCCGATTTCACAAATCGATATTCTGATCAAGTGCGGGTCTTGAAAGAAATTGATGAGATTTGCTTCCATCGGATCGAAAGAATCTTTTCAAGATGAATAGATGATAATGAAGTCATTGCCGGAACTACTAGGCAAGACACAAAAAGAGCAATACACCAGTGGTGTATTGCTTTACCAGACGCTTAATACCCAATCCGAGGAATTTCGAAATCGGAAGGACCAGGAGAACTAATCTAATCCTACCGGGAGACCCAATCCTACGGATTTCAGTAGTCCGTGTAGAGCTTATCTATGGACAGATCCATACATATCAGGAATGAAAAAAAGCGGATATGGTTGAATGGTAAGATTTCTCTTTGCCAAGGAGAAGGCGCGGGTTCCATTCCCGCTATCCGCCTATGGCGAAGTCATGGAATAGGATCAATGATTGGGTATAGTGAACTACGATAGTGTAGTAGTTCTATCTTCACTCTCCCTTATCCTCCCATCCCCATCATTAAGTACTCGTTAACAGAGTCAGACCTCCCAGTTTGGGAGAAAAAAAAGAATGGTGCGGAGACAGAATTTGAACCCGTGACCTCAAGGTTATGAGCCTTGCGAGCTACCAAGCTGCTCTACTCCGCTATGAACGAAACGGTACCGATTTGAGAAAAAGAGGAAGGGTGCGGAGACACACTATTCATTCCTGAGAGAACTGGAACGCGTTCTGATCCGGTGTCGTCTTCTCGCTGCCGAGGCTTCTTCGGTAATTTGTTTCTTCTACCCATTATACTATCATTATAGTATCAAGGGTTTAATGTTTGCGAAAGAAGCGCCAAAGCCGCATAGCGCCCCAAGTGAATGTAAAACTGGCCAAAATCAGTTGTGTCACCTCGAAACAGAGCAAAAGAAACTCTATCCACTTATCCCTATCCCACCTATCTGGCCCTTTCTTTTTGTGACTCATTGTGAAAATCTCCTTTAGTAGCGAAAATCCTTTCGGAGGATAGTTCCACTGTTGGGAACTCATATGTATAATAGCGCATATGAGGAGAAATGTCAATAGGTGGAACCGCAAGCTTGGATCCGATTTCACAAATCGATATTCTGATCAAGTGAGGGTCTTGAAAGAAATTGATGAGATTTGCTTCCATCGGATCGAGAGACTCCTTTGAAGATGAATAGATGATAATGAAGCCATTGCCGGAACTACTAGGCAAGTCACAAAAAGAAGAATACACCTACCACAACGAGGTTACTTAATTGGATTGGTACTTAATTGGTCGATCCAAAAAAATGGACCATTATTCCGAGGAACTGACTCTCTGGTAGAAGAAACCCAATTCATTCTTTCAAAGGTAATACTCTGGTCCTATACCGACCCCTTAACTCTTTGTTAAGGTTTTTCCAGTATTACATGTTTATCCCACGAGAATTCGGTTTCTTGAGGTTAGAAAGAATCAGATCAGAGGAGACGTGAGCCCGAAAACGGCTTTTTCTTTCTATAAAGAAAAGAACGAAAGAACATGATATATCTATACCATCATAAGAAAGAGAAGAGCTCTTATGTATGTGTTCGGAGGAAACTGGCTTTTCGACCCTATTTCACAAATCGATATTCTGATCAAGTGCAGGTCTAGAACGAAATCGATGAGATTTTTTTCCATCAAATCGAGAGACTCTTCTTCTTTTGAAGAAGAAGAGAGGAAGATGAATAGATGAGAAAGAAGCCATTGCATTGCAGTGGCGGAGCCCACTAAAGAAAGGCACAAAAAGAGTAATACCGGTGCTTTATGATATGAGAGGCTTAATACCCAATCCGCGGAATTTCGGAATCGGAAGGACCGGGAGACCTAGTCCTATGGATTTCAGTAGTCCTCGTAGAGCTGGAACTCGCTCTGATTCTGTTGCCCGCGACACACACGCGCTGAAGCATCCTCAGCAGCTGCTGAGGATATGATATCACTTGTCTTTATTCTTCACCGAACTTCTAACATGGGAATTTCTTTTTGTAAGCACTTTATCTTATCAAATTGGGTTGCCCGGAAATGATGTTCTTCCCGGATCTTCGAATGAATTTTGTCCAGTTGCCATGGGTGTCCAGCCCCTTCATTCTCTCGTATCCGCGTTCCAGCTTCGAGTAACTACTTGAAAGGATCTTATGTGATTATTTTGTTTTATGACTACTCGAAAACATCTTATATGATTTTTTTTGTCATGAAATACCTTTTTGCATTCCAACACTTGAATTTCAGTATCCTTTTTCGAACGCCTTTCCAGCAGACTTGAATCGGGTGGTTTGGGCATAGAAAATAGCCTTCTTAGGAAGAACCCCA